CGCTGCTCTTAGGAAGCAGTGCTAGAGCATCTCGGTTCGAGTCCGAGTGGCGGCATATCATCTCTTAAAAAAATAAAATAGATCCTATAATAAATTCAATTGCTAATTTCGATTTTATAATTAAGGAACTCTTAATTTTATGATATTTTCAACCTTAGAGCATATATTAACTCATATTTCTTTTTCGATCGTTTCAATTATAATTACAATTCATTTGATAACCTTTTTAGTCGATGAAATCGTAAAATTAGATGATTCATCCAAAACGGGCATGATAATGATTTTTTTCTGTATAACAGGATTATTAATTTCTCGTTGGATTTATTCGGGACATTTTCCACTAAGTGATTTATATGAATCGTTAATCTTTCTTTCATGGAGTTTTTCCTTTATTTATATAGTTTCATATTTCAAAAAAAACCAAAATATTCTAAGTACAATAATTGGCCCAAGTGCTCTTTTTTCCCAGGGCTTTGCTACTTCAGGCCTTTTAACTGAAATACACGAATCGACAATATTAGTACCCGCCCTTCAATCCGAGTGGCTAATAATGCACGTAAGTATGATGATATTAGGCTATGCGGCCCTTTTATGTGGATCATTATTATCAGTATCACTTCTAGTCATTACAGTTAGAAAAAAGCTTTCTCTTTTTTCTACGAGTAATCATTTATTGAATTTAAATGAGTCATTTTTCCTTGGTGAAATCGAATACATGAATGAACAAAGGGATGTTTTACAAAAAACTTCTTTTGTTTTCCCAAGGAATTATTATAGATCACAATTGATTCAAAAATTGGATTATTGGAGTTATCGAGTTATTAGTCTAGGATTTATCTTTTTAACCATAGGAATTCTTTCTGGAGCAGTATGGGCTAACGAAGCATGGGGATCCTATTGGAGTTGGGACCCAAAGGAAACTTGGGCTTTTATTACTTGGATCATATTTTCAATTTATTTACATACTCGAACAAATATAAAACTAAAGGGTACAAATTCAGCAATTGTAGCTTCTATTGGATTTCTTATAATTTGGATATGCTATTTTGGAGTCAATCTATTAGGAATAGGACTACATAGTTATGGTTCATTTACATTAACATCTAATTGAATTCAAAAAAAAGGGGGTTCTTACAAATAGCAATAAAAGGGTGTCAACGTAGATCATATAAAAAAACTTTGTGTGAATTGGCGAGAGCCTGTCGAATCATCTTCAAATATGATTCGACAGGCCCTTTGTCATTGTACCATTTTACAACGAACGCTTTTGTAAATAATAAGATTTATAAATTATCTAAAAAAAGAATTAGATAGAATAACTTCAACCTTTTCAACTGATAGTGAAAGAACGAAATCGGGGTACATACCAATACCGAGTACGGGTAAAAAAATAGAAACCGAAAGAAATAACTCTCGCGGCCCAGAATCAAAAAAATAAGAGTCTAAACCATTAAATATCTTGTATCCATAAAACATCTGTCGTAACATAGATAATAAATAAATAGGAGTTAATATCATTCCAATTGCCATTACAAAAGTAATTGGGAGTTTTGTCATTAAAAGATATTTTGGACTAGTAATTAGTCCAAAAAAAACTATTAATTCGGCAACAAAACCACTCATGCCAGGTAATGCAAGGGAGGCCATCGAAAAGCTACTGAACATCGTGAATATTTTTGGCATTGGAATACCTATTCCGCCCATTTCGTCAAGATAAACAAGACGTATTCTATCATAAGTTGTTCCGGCCAAGAAAAAAAGCGCCGCGCCAATAAATCCATGAGAGATTATTTGTAAAAGGGCTCCGTTGAGTCCCATATCTGTGATAGAACCAATTCCTATCATTATGAAACCCATATGAGATACAGAGGAATAGGCTATTCTTTTTTTTAAATTCCGTTGACCGAGAGATGTTGAAGCCGCATAGATTATTTGCATTGCGCCTACTACCATTAACCAAGGAGAAAATATAGAATGAGCATGAGGAAATAATTCCATATTGATCCGAACTAATCCATACGCTCCCATTTTTAATAAGATTCCGGCTAGAAGCATACAAGTACTATAATGTGCTTCTCCATGGGTATCGGGTAACCATATATGTAGGGGTATGATTGGCAATTTGACAGCAAAAGCAAGAAAAAATCCAATATAAAATAGTATTTCCAAGTTCACAGGATAGGACCGGTTGGCTAATATTTCAAAATTTAATGTTGGTTCAGTAGAACCATATAAAGCGATACCCAGAACTCCCATTAAAAGAAAAACAGAACCCCCCGCCGTGTACAAAATAAATTTTGTAGCTGAGTACAGACGTTTTTTTCCTCCCCACATCGATACAAGTAGATAAACGGGAATTAATTCTAACTCCCACATGAGGAAAAAAAGTAAAAGATCTCGAGAAGAAAATAATCCTATTTGCCCACTGTACATTGCTAACATCAGGAAATGAAATAATCGAGAATCTCGAGTAACCGGCCAAGCCGCTAAAGTAGCTAAA